AAACAATGCTATCTTCTTTTTTTGATTATCTATTTCTACTACGGAGTAAATAAATAAATTAGAAATTCTATCGACTGAGCAAAGGGTCTATCTTTTGTAGATTATGGTTAATTGATATCTTTAGATCATGATTCTATTTAGACTACGATTCTATATCAGAAGAATTCTCAAATTGCTTTCTAGGCCAGTTTTAGAGTTATCAACAAAAATCCTTATCGCATTTTCCATCTATTCTATCTTTCTTTTAAAATTCAAAAATACAAATTGATAAACAATTTTTTTATAGTTGATTGTATAGTGTATACTCGCTAAGTAAACAACAAAAAAAATAGGCGGTTATTCTATTTTCATCATACAATACAATGATTATCCTTTTTCTTCTTTGTATCATAATTGAATCAACTGAGCTTATTCTAAGCTGTAACTTCAATCAAATAAGAATACTTTATTTCGTTGGTAGACTATTCCAGTAAGATGGAATCAAATCCGGTTCGCATATTTATTTCTTAGTTTTTATCAATTCAATTCCTGTAATGTAAAAAAGAAGAATTTGAATATTGAATTTGTTAATATTGATATAGAATATCTTTTTTTTTATGAATCTGTTTTTATGTTATTTCGTACTGTAGAATTCTTTTCCTTGTGGGATCATTTTCCCGCGAGAAGTAATGAGAACAATGATAGAATGGATTGCTACCTATGTCTAGATCGCGGATAAATGGAAATTTTATTGATAAAACCTTTTCAATTGTAGCCAATATATTATTACGAATAATTCCGACAACCTCAGGAGAAAAGGAGGCATTTAGCTATTACAGAGATGGTGCGATTTGATTTTTTTTTTATTCTCAGTCTTATACTCTCAGTCTTACGAAAAATGCGCATGATTCGTGATTGGGAAAAAAATAAAAAAATCTACGCTTCTTGAAGGTAAAGTTTGGAAATAGAACAATTCCTTCTGTCGTGTATCCTCGATTAATGCAGCCTCAGATGCTATGTTTCAATTCTCGATTATAGTATTGAGCGAAAGGTTATACCTATAGGTTCGGTATTACAGGTCAATCTTAGTCCACTAGTACCAATAGGCAGCAGAGGGGAAGAAGCACTACACCTAGGAATCAACAACACGAAAACTTTGTTATAAATTCTCCCTTTCTTTATCAGGCTTGGGACTAAAAGAATGGTTGGGACAACAAACATCCATCTCGTTTGTATTTTGGATACTCGTATAACCATCGAAGGCTGTTGAAGTGACTAATTCCTGGAAATTGGGAAGCGTTGAGAACAAAGAAATTGTTGGAGTTATCATTTCTCTCTAGTACCAATACGTTTGATGTTAAGAAAAGATCTCTTGCAGGAAGGTTGGCTAGAGATTTCTTGTAAAAACACTAGCCCTACTCAGTTCATAATGAGAAGATTTTCATCTTCTTTAGCATTTTATCATTATGCACATAAGGGAGGAGCCGTATGAGATGAAAATCTCATGTACGGTTCTGTAACGGAGATTCTTTGAATTGAATGACGACCGTAACGGATGTCAGCTCAATCCGAAGGAAATTACGCGGAAGCTTTACAGAATTATTATGAAGCTATGCGACTAGAAATTGATCCCTATGACCGAAGTTATATACTCTATAACATAGGACTTATCCACACAAGTAACGGAGAACATACAAAAGCTTTGGAATATTATTTTCGAGCGCTCGAACGAAACCCATTCTTACCACAAGCTTTTAATAATATGGCCGTGATCTGTCATTACGTGCGACTATCTCCACTATAGAAAGAAAAAAGTAAAGAAAGATCAAATTCGCTAGTAAATACTAGAAAAAGGGCTTTCTACATATGCATCGTCTAAAACAACGATTTTTATGAGCTGTAGAAAAAAAAAAACTTCATAGAAGTTGAAATATGAAGAAATAGATATGCCTAGCTGTTTTATTCTATGGGTAAAGGATCTAATTGATAGAGTAAGCACCGTAAAGATCAATTAGCGAGCTTTTGAGCCGATACAAGAATAACTGCTTACTTATGTCATGATGTGAGACAAACGTTAGGAATCCACTTATGTAATAGAGTCGATCCACTAAGGTATTGAGCAGCGGTGTAGGATCAGATCCCAAAGATAGTAAGTCTTTCCTTTCGAAAGTCTTTTTCAAAAATTCTATATCTATATAAATTTCTATATGAAACTGAGATAGTTACCTTTCAGAAAATTTGAATGATAGGCGAAAAGTCTATGTTTTATTCTTCTGAAGGTGGGAGAAGAGATAAAACTAAAATCAACCGGATTTTTAATCCAAACTTAAGATTTAAGTTTGAAACTCATTTTATTAACTTCTTTTCGTTAACCCGAAAAATGGGATATATCTACGAGAAATCTTATTCAGTTAGATATGGTAGATTCAAATGGGATACAAAAAGAGTTGACTGCCGAGCCGTATGAGGTAGGAAACCCTCAAGTACGGTTCTAAGGGAAGGAATTAACCCACCTATTCCG